GAATTTCAAGAATTTAGTATTCAAGTCAATTATGCATTACATTAATTCGATTCATTCAATTTTATTATTAAATATAATAAAATTTCATTTTTCGAATTTTAGAATATTAAAGATTATAACGATTAAAGTAAAAGCGGGTAGCGGGAATCGAACCCGCATCGTTAGCTTGGAAGGCTAGGGGTTATAGTCGACGTTGATTCATCATTTTTAACGTCTCTAATTCAAAACTGAACGTGAAACTTTGGTTTCATTCGGCTCCTTTATGGAAGATGGATAAATTCCCAGATTCAGACATGAACGAAATCAAAAAATCCGACCCATAACGTCTATGTCAGCTTTTCTGTCTGAATCTATTCAGAACAACCCGCTTTCTAGACGATCCCTATAGAAAAGAGGAGGGTTATATTCTAACAATCTTTCTAGTTACTTCGTTCTCTACTTCTATTTGAAAGAATCCTTAGGAAAAGCATTTTGTTTCCACCGAGCTAAAACAATTTCTCGATGTCTTTAGTAAACCAAAGACATTGTTTAATAGCTGTTTGGCTTCAATTTCCCCTATATAAATTTTCAATTATATAAATTGAAAATTGAAGATTTAGTTACGATTAGAAATACACTTTTTATCTTTATCCATGGGTCCTTTACTCATACTCATTCAATTGGAAGTATTGATCCAATAAAAAAAATTATGTTTCGTAATCTCATAATCCAATTTTTCAATTTCAAATTGATTCTTGGATACAAATCACGAGAATGTATATTCTTCCTCGAATTTTTCATTGAGAGGTAAAGGATTCAATCCTTTTAAGAACTAAAGTTTTTGTTCGGAATGAATATATGAATATTAATCAAACCGAAAGACCCTTTAACTATATAGGGGGTTATAGAACGAATCACACTTTTACCACTAAACTATACCCGCTACAATCCGATTATTGTATATAAATGGACCTTTTGTCGACCCTAATCAAAAGTAAAACAAAAGATCAGAAAAAAATCATAAAAACGAGAGCGTTTACGTGTTGTATCAGAGGACCTAATGAGATTAGGAAAAGAGGATTCATTTAATTTATAATTTAAATAACTAAATACCAAGTGTTTTTTTGCCCGAGGTTTTTGACCTATACGTCTCGAACTTAAGCCATAACACAAAAATGGATTGTGTCAAGAAACGACAGTTCCCTTTTTCTTAGTTAAACTGGAATAAAAGGACTAACTAAGAAAGAAACGGCACTTTGATTCGATATCATTTGATTCTATATCATAGAAATTGAAAAAGTTTTTTATTTATTTTTAATCGCAATAACAAGCAAGTGTTTTTATTTTTTTTTCAAAATTCAAAATTTTTTTTATTTATGATTCGTTGGAACAAAAGGGCGGGCCCGGCTAAGTACTGACCAGGCCGGGCCGTGAAACTAAAAAGCCCCTTCGGACGAAATCACGAAATCAAAAAAGAATACTATGACGGGCGTTTTCAAGCCTTATTTTTTATAATGTAACATAGTATTATCCTTTTTCAATTGGGAGGAGAGATGGCTGAGTGGACTAAAGCGTCGGATTGCTAATCCGTTGTACGAGTTTTTCGTACCGAGGGTTCGAATCCCTCTCTTTCCGTTTTTGTTGATGACTTGGTATTTTCTTTCGAATTTATCGCGAGCTCTTTTTTTATTTAATTAATAGTTTAATTAATAGTTAAAAATGAATAGTTAAAGAAGTTTAAGGATGTGGAATAGATAAAATCTTACTAATAACAGTTTAAAATCAAGCAAAGAAAACAAAAACCTTATCTTTTATTCTTCACGTCCAGGATTACGTCCTGGATCATTAGACAGGAATCCAAAGATAAAGAGAGAAACAAAGAATATCACTACCGTGTAAACAAATAGTTTGAGAGTAAGCATTACACAATCTCCAAGATTTTTTTTTAGGAAAAAAGAGAATAGATTCTCCACTTTTATACCGCATACCCTACTTTTTTATTTTGACACCAAGAAATGCAGTGGGGTGATCCGGATTTGTCGCGGTTGTACAATAATTTCAATATTTGAATTGAGAGTGTAGGACTTATCTGATCTTATCAATTCGTAGAATTTTTTTTTTTCGAATAAATCATGAATTTATCTGGGATTTTATTAAAAATATCATCGAAAACTTACAGCAGCTTGCCAAACAAAGGCTAAGAGAAAAAAGAACAGAGGTATTACTGGCATAATATCTACAATTGGATTCAAAAAAGCGTAGGCTTCGGGCAATTTGGCGACGAAAAAATTACTGGAAAAAAGAGCAGAATTAAGGTAGATACAGATTAAACTAAATATATTAAGCATAACAAACATTTTGTTTTGGGGATAATTGTATTTATTTTGATTGAGTTATTAATAAAATTTTGATTGAGTTATTAATAAATTGAGTTTATTATTATTATAAATATGTTATTATTGATAGAAGAAAAAAATGAATAAAAAGAAAATAAGATAGACCAAAAAACTTTCTTTGATTTGAACTCACCCAATCAAAAATCCTTCTATATCTCAAATCAAAAGAGAATAGAATAAATCATACTTTCGTACAATATCTTAATTGAATTATATGTAATGATCAATAAATTCAGTTTAATTCTATGTCTACATGTATAGTCTATATGTATAAAAATTCTAGTAATCCATTTTATAAATAATAGATATTTAGACTGGAGTTGACGAATAACCCGTACCAATATTAGTGTTTATTAGTGTCTAATAGAAAAAAATGGGGCGTGGCCAAGTGGTAAGGCACCGGGTTTTGGTCCCGCTATTCGGAGGTTCGAATCCTTCCGTCCCAGATCATACCCCGTCTATGATTATTATTATATAATGTGATCATTATATTATTAGATTTTTAATATATATAAAATCTATATCATAATATAATAAAATATATAAAAATATAAATTGCCCTTTCGAACAGCCTTCTGTATTAAGAATAGAATATTGGTATAGAATGTGATTATCATTTCTTTTTTTAATAATCTGCGGAATCATATCTTTTTCACAAATTTAATCGAGTTCAAATAACACGCATATGAAATAGGAAATTTAATTCATTTGCGATTCGTTAAATAGTACCTATTTTACAGATTTTACAGTATAAATATGAAAAAATAACAACATAAATTTTCAATCTTCCCTTCCATCAGTGTTTTTTTTTATCTATCTTTTTTTACTCACAGATGGTTTAATCCAATATGGATTTCTCTCTCTCTTACTGATGATAAAAAACGAAAGGTCCTTGCTGGAAAACTTTATGTTATGCAAAATAGATGTATCGGATAGGAAATTTTTCAATCAATTAAATCTTTGTAACGAACTCTTATGAGTTCTTGGTACTTGAAGAAGTGTGAAATTGTTGAATTTATCCTATCACTATTACGTTACTTGAAGATACAGATTCAAAATAACTTGTTTATTCGTGTTATATTAGTTAGAATTAGTTAATTAATTTGATTTTTACAATAAAAATATTCTAAATTTTAAAATTTAGAATGATATAAATAAATAATAGAAAAAATTTAGAAAAAAAAAAAAAGGATTTCTATTTTATAGAATTTCCAATATTTAATTCTATTAATCTAAAAAAATAGGGTTAAATAGATTACTATGTACCGACCGAACCAATGATTATTCATGATTCCATAATTGAATCAATTACATATGGGTTCCAAACCGAAGGAATGTTATGGTAAAACTTCGTTTAAAACGATGTGGTAGAAAGCAACGTGCGACTTGAAGGACATGATCCGCTGTGGAGTCTTACATCCACCATTTTTTTATATATTATATAGGAATGAAAGTGCTCTTGGCTCGACATCATTTGTTCTGTTCCGCTGGAACCCTCTTTTTTTTTGGGGGGGGGGGGTGATGTAATATAGTACAGGATGGAGCTCGAGTAGAAAGATTTTTTTTCAGGGGCAATAATCTAGGGTTAGTATCAATCAATAAATTGGAACAACTTCGTAAGTATATTTTCGATACATAAACCGAAGAGGTCCTATTCGAGAAAATTTCCAATTCAAAAGGAAGGTGTATTACGCAGGAATCAACCATTCGTATGATTCTTTGACAGAAAGAAATCACAAAAAATGATATGTTGCTGCCGTTTTGAAAGGATTTAAAGATCACCGAAGTAATGTCTAAACCCAATGATTCAAGGCAAAGATCCTGGAACAAGTAAATACCTTTTTCAATTGTCTTAACAACTAGATCAGAATGAAGAATCAAAATAGATTTTAAAGGAGACAGACAATAAAAGGGTTAGAGACCACTCAATAAATGAAATATCTAAAAGGGTTCTTTTTTGAGTTATTTCAGAGTTATCCAACTTGAGTTATGAGGGTGCAAATACGACTAATTTTCTTTTTTGTTGGGTAAGAATAAGAAAAAAAAGTACTTAAATCAATAGTCTAATTAATTTGATGATTTTATGGATATATTTGATATTGTAATTCGATACATAGACATAATTTCTAATTTTCTCGAGCCGTACGAGGGGAAAACTTCTTATACGTTTCTAGGGGGGGGGTATTGTTCATCTATCCCAATGAGCCATTTATCGAATCGTTGCAATTGATGTTCGATCCCGACGAGAGGGAAGAGATCTTCGGAAAGTGGGTTTTTATGATCCGATAAAGAATCAAATTTATTTAAATGTTCCTGCTATTCTAGATTTCCTTGAAAAAGGCGCTCAACCTACAGGAACTGTTCATGATATTTCAAAAAAGGCGGGGGTTTTTACGGAACTTCGCCTTAATCAACAAACAAAATTCAATTAATGAAAGTTCCTCTTTTGTTCTATTCATATCATACTTCCGTTTAGTATTGTTACTTTTAGTATTGTTACTATAGAATGGTGTCGTTTATTTATAACGACAAAAAATGGATTTCGATTTTATTGATATAATAATGGATATAATAATGGATCCAATAATTTTAAATCGAAATAAAATAGTATAGAAAAAGATCAAGTGAATAAATAAGAAATGACGTAGAAGTAATTGGGTCTATAGACATAAAAATTTGCATTACCGTCAATGGGGTGATTTTCGTTGGAACTCTATGAACAAAAAAAAAACAAAGGACTAAACCTGTTTATTTTAGTTATTGAATAAACCTCATTTTTTTTCTACTTCTCCCCCGTCTTTCTTAATTTAGTCTTCCACCTATATTATATATTTATATATAGTGCCAATCCAACACAAGTCCTTTAAAATAATTTGAATTTGATTCATTTTAATTGATTGAAATCAGAATTGTTAGTTCGATTTAGAATTTGTTTTATCTTTTGTATGCTTTTCTCAATATTCATATTGACAACAGTGTATCAAATAAATATAATCCGATCGTGGATAAATGGATCCATTTATCCCTGTTCCATAAATTTTATTTCATTCAAATAATGGGTTCTTGGATTTTCTGTCATACAAGAAGTCTTTTTTGATTAAGATTAAAATCAATAAAACTCGATATATACTAATTAATGGATAATATAAGAGACAATAGGCGGTTTATAAATATTTGAAAATCTTTGACTTTATCCCTATTTTATCTTTTATCTGAGAATTTTTTGTATTTTCGTCGGATTTGTTCATTTTTATTATGTTCAGAGTGGGTTAGAATTTTTTTTTCATTTTTTTTTTTATGGTTTGATTGCATTGTGCCATTCAATTTCGTTATTTATTGGGATTCGGATTGTATCTACACATTCTAATTAGTTTTTGGGGGTTGCTAACTCAACGGTAGAGTACTCGGCTTTTAAGTGCGGCTAGCATCTTTTACACATTTGTATGAAGCAACAGATTCGTCCATACCATCGGTAGAGTTTGTAAGACCACGACTGATCCTGAAAGGAATGAATGGAAAAAGCAGCATGTCGTAGCAATGGATAATTCTGAGAATATTTCATTCTTACTGAATAGGTCCCAAATCTTATTTCAATTGTTTAAATTCGTAGTGTCTAACAATTTTTTAAAAAGAATCTTTTGGGGGGTCGAGTGAATAAATGGGTAGAGCCTTACTATAAGGTTCCAATTATAGGGAAATAAAAAGTAACGAGCTTCTGTTCTTCATTTTTGAATGATTACCCCATCTAATTAGACGTTAAAAATATATTAGTGCTTAATGCGGGAAAGGCTTTTCTGATGAGTGGATTAGAAATTTCTTATGAGTCCTAACTATTAGCTATTCCCCTTTATGGGGTAAAGATAAATGTGTAGAAGAAGGCAGTATATTGATAAAGAGATTTTTTTTTCAAAATCAAAAGAGCGATTGGATTGAAAAAATAAAGGACTTCTAACTATCTTGTTATCCTATAAATGAACATAAGGGGCTAGAGAGTCCGTTGATGAGTTTGACTTGTTTCCGAGGTATCTAGTTTTTTCTTACTATAAATACCTTGTTTTGACTGTATCGTACTATGTATCATTTGATAACCCAATAAATTACCTATTTCTTTTATGGTTCAAATCGAATTTTAAATGGAAGAATTTCAAGGATATTTAGAATTAGATAGATCTCAGCAACATGACTTCCTATACCCACTTATCTTTCGGGAGTATATTTATGCACTTGCTCATGATCGTGGTTTAAATAGATCCGTTTTGTTGGATAATGTAGGTTATGACAAGAAATCTAGTTTACTAATTATAAAACGTTTAATTAGTCGAATGTATCAACAGAATCATTTTCTTATTTCCGTTAATGATTCTAATCAAAATAGATTTTGGGGGTACAACAAAAATTTGTATTCTCAAATGATATCGGAGGGATTTGCAGTCATTGTGGAAATTCCGTTTTCCCTAAGATTTGTATCTTCCTTAGAGGAGACAGAAATCGTAAAATCTTATAATTTACGATCAATTCATTCAATATTTCCTTTTTTCGAGGACAAATTCCCACATTTAAATTATGCATCAGATGTACTAATACCCTACCCCATTCATCTGGAAATCTTGGTTCAAAACCTTCGCTACTGCGTGAAAGATCCCTCTTCTTTGCATTTATTACGGCTCTTTCTTCACGAGTATTATAATTGGAATAGTCTTATTACTCCAAAAAAATCGATTTTTGCAAAAAGTAATCCAAGATTATTCTTGCTCCTATATAATTCTTATGTATGTGAATACGAATCCATTTTACTTTTTCTCCGTAACCAATCTAATCATTTACGATTAACCTCTTCTGGGATCTTTTTTGAGCGAATATGTTTTTATGAAAAAATAAAATATCCTGTTGAAGAAGTCTTTGCTAACGATTTTCCGGCCACCTTATGGTTCTTCAAGGATCCTTTTATGCAGTATGTTAGATATCGAGGAAAATCTATTCTGGCATCAAAAGAGACTCCTCTTCTGATGAATAAGTGGAAATATTATCTTGTCAATTTTTGGCAATGTCATTTTTATGTATGGTCTCAACCAGGAAGAATCCATATAAACCAATTATCCAAGCATTCCCTTGATTTTTTGGGTTA